CAATTGTTCCTTTTATTTAATTTCTCCCTTGCTTTCGATTTACTCCTACTTCTGTAGATTATTTCTTTTCCTTTTTTCTAGTAGACGATAAAACCTTTGAGGTATTTAATGGGATTTACAATTTTACATATAGTGAGATAGTAAGTAACACCCCCCATTCGAATTGAAATGGGGGAATTAGGTTCAAGGCAAATAGTCTTATTCACAATATACCTACTCGTTTCTTATTTGTATCTAGCAGGGGAATAAAAGTACTTCCCGGCATCTCTAAGAAAAATAGTATGGTAAAAAAGAAAAAGGATTCTCTTGTTTCTTTTTTACCATACAAGAATTGCATCGATCAACCAGAATTTGGCGCTGTTTACGCACTTTATGTTGTGCCTCTAAAAATTCATTTGCGACAATTGAACCTTCTCAAACTGTTTCTTTTTAAGAACCAAAAAGATTTGTGCCAGAATAACGGATGCCAAGAAGAACAAAAGTCCTTGGACACGGGATGGGTCTTGAAGTACTATTTCTGTATCTCCCTGACCAAATCCACCTACATTCGGATTACTTGTTAATGGTTGATCAAGCTTGACAAATTCAGCTTCTGAAACAAGAAGTTCTAGTCCTGGAGGTATAATATCAACCTCTTGGTGTCCATCCAATGCATCCACTATGGTTATTTCATATCCCCCCTTTTCTTTACGTATGAGTTTGCTTATTCTACCTCCAGCTGTAGCATTATAGACTGTATTGTTACTCTTACTCCCATCGGGATATATTTGACCTCTTCCCCTGTTCCCGCCTACATATATAGGATATTTTAAGAAGTGAACGTCTTTTTTAGTCGTGGGGTCGGGGGAAAGGATAGGAAAGGTGATTTCACTATATTTTTGACCAGGAACCGGACCTATCACAAGAATATTTTTTTGAGTGGGGCGATAACTCTGAAAAGACAGATTGCCCATCTTTTCTTTCATCTCGGGAGAAATACGATCGAGGGGAGCTAATTCGAATCCCTCAGGTAGAATAAGAACAGCCCCCACATTCAAAGACCCCTTTTTCCCATTAGCAAGAACTTGTTTCAGTTGCATATCATAAGGGATTCTAACAACTGCCTCAAATACAGTATTTGGAAGTACCGCTTGTGGAACCTCAATATCCACGGGCTTATTAGCTAAATGGCAATTCGCACATACAATACGCCCAGTCGCTTCTCGTGGATTTTCATAGCCCTGCTGCGCAAAAATGGGATATGCATATGAAGTGGATGTCTGAGTTATTACATATATCATGATAGATAGCGAAATGGATCGAGTCATCTGTTCCTTTATCCAAGAAACGGTATTTCTATGTTGCATGGTCCAATCATTGGGCACGAAAATTTCTACAATAGATTGGGTAGGTTGCTAGTAAAGTTCCCTATCTCTGATTCTGTTATTGGACTGGAATCATTTTACTGTAATACAGGAGGATTTCCCTAGATAGGTCGAAATCGAAAAAAAGTTAGTAAGATTTTGAGTGGTTTGTTTCTGTAGGAAGTAATAAGCATTCTAATTGGGTTAATATCCGTGTATTATTTTTTAGTCATTCATTGAATGATAAATCACTACAAGTGACGGAGATAGGCTATTTAAATAATGGAAGATCCAATATTTCAAAATTGTATCTATAATGACTGGAAAAGTAGAAACAAGAACCGCTAGAATTTGATCGTTATGATCAAATCCAAAATCTTTATAGACAGAGCCAATCATGAGTTCCCATCCATGGGGCGAGTGGAATCCGATACATAAATCGGTTAATAAAATAATAGAAAAGGCTTTGATTGTGTCACTTAAGTTATAGAGGAATTCCTGAACCCAAAAATTGATAATGACAAGTTTTTCATTACTCAGAATCGAATAGCCGCTTAGAATAGCGAAACAGATTATATTTGTTGCGAAGTGTAATATGCTATGGATATGATTCTCATTATGCATTTTGACCAATTGTCTCATTTCTTTGTGGATTCCTATACCTATAGGAAGCTTTTGTATATGTGTCTCCGGGTACTCCTTTGTAATTTCGTCCAAAAAGAATAGTTCCTCTAATTCTATGAATTTTTCTAGAACATTCTTTTCGTGAATATTATTCAAGAAAGTTTCGGATTGTTTCGTATTCCACCAATTTGTAACCCAAGATTCCAGACTTTTTTGAACTAAGAGATCGATCCACCAGGGCAAAAAGACTATAGCTGCAAGATATAGGAAGTTAGGGAATGCTTTTTTTTGTGGCATTTTGAATCTGTGAATTGCGAATGAAACCACCCCATTCGTCGAATCTATCGAATCTGCTATTTCTATGAAATATCAGTTCTATAACAAGGTATCGAATCTATACCTAACTCATGAATTTACCCCCCCCTTTTTTTTATGTTTATCCTTGAATATAGAAATAGGATAAGGTTCCGCGTCGAAGTGGAATGAAGAAATAAAAAAAGATTGTTTGTTTCCAGATATCTCAATTGGTCAAATTCGAAGCAATTGCATCCTTTCGATGAATGCCCGAAAGAACCACCTCAAGTCATGAATACTATTCGGACTTCGAGACAAAAGAAAACCCTTAGCTTGGATTTGATCTATTATTTCGAAAAGTTTCGCCAGCTATGCTTAGTCTGGAATAGTTGAGGTAAATTTATAAAAAATATAGATGTGATGATGAAATCAAAAACGAGTGGCAAAACCAGAGAAAAATGCTAGTTATAAGTTATAAACGATCCAATCATTTGAGAATACAGGAGCAAAACAAAAGAAGGTAAAAGAAACACCAAGTGACAAAAGAAAAGAAAGGTCATTGAATATGATCCATCAGTTCAGTATGGAATCTATCAATCCAAAATATCGGAACCAAAAAGATGAATTAGGTATTCTAAAATGTTCTGATACATTTGATGAATCTAGACTTAATTAGTCGTAGATTCGATTTGTTTTTTGTTTGTTAATAATTAGTATGAAAGAATAGCGTTTATTTCCATACAGATAAAAAAATCATTTTGTTTTTGTGAACTAAAACCACTTTTTCTGGTTGTTCCCTAGAATATACATTTCCCTTTGCTCGAATGAGCATTCTGAACAAGCTTCAGTGACAAAAAAAAAGAGGATTTCTGAGTGCCTTTTCAAACGCGGAGTTCAGTTCATTTTAAAATACTTCAATCGGTACATGCAAGAAATAGGCCAATTCTGCAGCTTTTTGTTCCATTTCTCTTGGAGTCAAATTCTCCTCACTCTGAGTCAAAGGAACGGAGCCTTGGCCTCTAATTTCCATATAAAGGACACGACGAGGAAAAAGACCTTCTTTAACCTCGATTCTAATCGACTGGACATCTCTCATAAGGAATCGAAGGAGGATACGACGATTTTTTCCAGGAAATCCCCAACGAAAAATAGAAACTATTCCTTCTTTTCTATCGAATCGATCATAACCACTACCTACATTCCACGAAATTGTGCACAACAAATAGGTACTAATGAAAAGACCCGCGATCCCATAGAAAGACATCACGAGCCCTTGGGAAAAAAAAAAGATTTGCTGAGATGGAAATAAGGATATCAGATTCCGACCAAGATAACTAGAAGTTCCAACCAATAAGAATCCTAATGACCCTAAAAGAAGGATACAGGCCCAGCAGAAATTACTGGTTTTTCGAGACCCCGCTATAAGTTTTATCCATATACGTTCTGATCGCCAGTTCATACTAGATCCAGTTTCTTTTTATTGGAATTGAGAGAATAACCCAAATGAATTTTTACTTTCCTTTATTTTGTTCCCAAAGTAACTTTCATCAACTAGCACGATTATTATGTGAACCTTTAGGAGTCATTCATCCAATTGATTAGATAAGATCTAAAAAAAGCATCTGCTTTATCGGATCTCACTATGTATATCTACATACATATAGAGACCTTGCGTTTTGGTTTTAGACATGGATCAATTTGAAAATGAAATGAATGCCTTTATCCACAGATCACGGTTCCACACACATACCAAAGAGAAGAACTCTTATGTATGTGTTTGGAGGAAGCCGTATCTTGTACCATATTCCACAAATCGATATTATGATCAAGTGCGGATCTTGAAAGAAATCGATAGGATTTGCTTCCATCGGATCTAGATAATCTTGTTCTTTTGAAGATGAATAGATAAAGAAGCCATTGCAATTGCCGGAACTACTAGGCCCACTAAAGGCACAAAAAGAGAGGGTAAGTTGAAAGTTGTCATAGAAGGAATACCTCGAGTTCACATTTTTACCTGTTAGAAAGATATCTTATGTTATGATAAGTATATCTATTATCTATTATAAGTAGATAATTAAGTGCCAGATCAATTGGACCGATTCCCCTTTCAAGAGTGGCCTTAGCCTAATTTATTGGGTGCTCGAATTTGATTCTCCTGAGGAAATCCTCAACCGCTCAGAATCGGAAGAATCAGAAGAACCGGGAGATTGATTTCTCCCGAGATCAAGATTCCTTGGATTTGGATTGAGATGAATATTTCAAGGATTCTGATTGCGGGAGGAACTAGCACGGAGCGGTCGCCGCGGAAGACGCCTATGTTTCCGCGCTGCTTGTTCCTCTATCTTTCGTTTTTTGATCTCTGGAATGGCTTCTTCCAGGATAGCCATTTCTTTTCGTAGCTCATATATATCGGAAAAATAGGGGGGTCCCGATATCATGTTCCTCATCTAACTGGGGATAGATCGGATCATTTTTTATTTCTTCTTGGGTAACTCCCCTGCCCCTCATTTTATCGAATTCCCTCTCGATGCTTTCGCTTCTTGCACTACTCTCACGAATTAGAGCTTTTTTTGCTCTCATTTTTTTCGAATTAGCGTTTCTTTGAATTCCAGGAACGGTACGGTTTCGCTTGTCCCTTCGATACTATTGGTTCCTTGGGACTCCTATGTCAATGAAGCAATAGCCTCTTCTTCCGGTAGAGTTTCTGGTTTCGACGGCCTTTCTAGCGGACATGATGGC